ATTTTCCTGGAGAATAATAGAAATATCGGATGAATCCCGAAGATAGTTAAAAATAGAAAACGTAAGTACGATTTTCAATACTTTGTTTATGTACAACTACAAAATAACAAGAGCTCTAATTTTAATTTTATTAGATTAATATCAGTGGATTTTTTATTTTTTATCAGTCATTCATTGAATGATAAATAATTACAAGTGACGGAGATACTTGATTTAAATAACGAAAAATCAAATATTTAAAAGTTGTATCAAGAATGACTGGAAAAGTGGAAACAAGACCAGATAAAATTTGATCATTTTGAACAAATCCAAAATCTTTGTAGACAGAGCCAATCATTAATTCCCAACCGCGGGGTGAATGAAATCCGACACATAAGTCAGTTAATAATAGAATAGAAAAAGCTTTGACTGTATCGCTTAAGTTATATAGGAATTTCTGGGACCACGAGTTAAGAATAGCAAGTTCTTCATTACCAATGATAGAATATCCGCTTAGAATAACAAAACATATTATATTTGTCGAGAAGTTCAAAATCGTCTGAATATGATCCTCATTGTGTATCTTAATTAGTTGGATCGTTTCTTGTTGGATTCCTGTATGAAGCTTGTGTAGACGTATTTCTGAGTATTCTTCAATCAATTCGTCGAAGACGAACAGTTCCTCCAATTCTATGAATTTTTCTAGAATACCCTTTTCTTGAATCTCATTCAAACAAATTTCGGATTGACCAGTATGCCACCAAGTAGTAACCCAATATTCCAGACTTTTTTTAAATGAGAGAGAAAGCCACCAGGGCAAAAATACTATAGATGCAAGATATACCAGAGGTGGGAATACTTTCCTTTTTGCCATTTTTTCCTCTGTGAATTGTTAATCAACCAACCCCATTCGTCCACTTTATGCGATTAAATGTTTCTTTCACGTATGAGTTCTATATTCTATACAAGGTATGGAACCTATGAATCTCTTTTATTTAGTTATTTAGTTTAGGATTTTTTGGTTAGTCTTTGAATCTAGAAAGAATAGAGAAATTGACTAAGAATCCACTTCGAATAAAGAAATACTAAAAAAATATCGGGAAACAATATCTGAATCAGAATTAGGTTAAATTTGAAACAAGAGTTTCCTCTCGATGAACGACTCCCTTAATTAATGTTACTGAATATTAGTAAGATTTTGAGACGAAACAACCCCTTTTTCTATCTCTACTATTTCAAAAAAAATTCACTGATTGACCATTGTCATTTTTGTGTTGGTCATTAAGTAACAAAAAAGAAAAATGATAAAAAAAGTAAGAAGTTTGTTTTCAGTTATGTTCTAGAAAGGAGGGGATTCTTGTGTTTTTATCTCCTGATAAAGCGGGAATCTACCAGTTATCAAAATACTTCAATTGGTACACGCAAGAAATAGGCCAATTCGGTAGCTTTTTGTTCAATTTCTCTTGGAGTCAAATTATCATCAATACGTGTTAAGGGAATGGCCCCCCGCCCTCGGATGTCTATATAAAGAACACGACGAACATAAATACTCTCTTTAACTTCTATTCTAATGGACTGAATATCTTTTATAAAGAATCGACGTAATATGCGACGATTTTTTCCAGGGAATCCCCAACGAAAAATACACATTACGCCTTCCTTTCTATCGAATCGATCATAACCACTACCTACATTCCAAAAAATTGTGCACCACAAATAGGAACTAATAAAGAGACCTGCAAGTCCGTAGAAAGACATCACGATCCCTTGCGAAAAAAAAATGATTGGATGAGAAGGAAAAAAGGATATCAAATTTCGTCCAAGGTAACGGGACGTTCCAACCAATAAGAATCCCAATGAACCTAAAAAAAGGATAAAGGCCCAGCAGAAATTACTTATTTTTCTAGACCCCGCGATAAGTTCTATCCATATATGTTCTGATCGCCAACTCATACTCGATTCGATTGTATTTTATTGGAATTGAGAGACTACCTCAAATTAATTTGACTTTACTTTTTTATTTACGAAATAACTCTCATCAACTAGCACTAGTTTGATGCGAACCTTAGGAATAAGTCATCAAATTGGTTAGATCTAAAAAACTAGCATACCTCATATAATCCTACTATACATCTAAATACACGAATCTTCCATTGCCAATTTGAGCCGTCCAGTGATCCTGATCACGGATAGAATTCATTGACTATATATCTTGTGTCAGCGGGCCTAGGGGCCCTGTGCTTTTTTATGTTTATGTTTGCTCAGCGAAAATCGCATATTAGACCATATTTCAATAAATGAATATCTATTTTATGATACAAATCAAAGTTTTGAAACAACTGGAGGGTATAGATATAGGGTCACCTCGGATCTAAAGAATCTTGTTTTTTTGAACATGAAAAGATAAAGAAGCCATTGCAATTGCCGGAAATACTAGGCCTACTAAAGGCACAAAAATAGAGGGAAAGCTGAAAGTTGTCATAGAATGGGTACCTCGATTTATTGTTTGTACCTGTTATGTTATTATTATATTATTATTTCAAAATTCAATACAATATATCTTATAATAATTCTAATTTATAAAATTAGAAAAGAATGAAAATAATTAATTCAAATGAAGCTCATTATTATGACTGTAATAACTCATTTAATGCTCAATTTCAATTATTAAGATAACATAACTATCAATCGAAGTATCTATATCTCTATATCTAAGTGAGTATCTAGAATAAGAGCAAGAAATGTAGAACTAAGTATTTGTCTTTTCGTCTTGTCTTCGAATTTTAATTTACTAGAAAAAAGAAAGAATTTCTTACAGATTATCGAACAATTCATTAGAATACGAACCAACAGGTATTTTTAGCTAAAACAAGATTGGAAATAGAGAAAAAAACTTTTTAGAGTTGAATTATATACGTAAGAGGCGAAAAAGAATTGCGCTTTGTTTGCCTAATTTTATGAAAGGGGGAATTCCGTTTTTTTTTTTTTTTTATAGAGATTTTAATCAGAAATAGAGATAAGGGGGAGTTATCCACAACTTTTGCTTCTTTATACAATTCGATCTTATGTGACGAAAGACAATTCTCCTTTTTTATTTGATTCTAACAAACTAACTACCCATTTGCTACAAATAATTGAGCTTAGTGCTCTATTTTATTTCGTCTCTATTCCATTTTGATTCAAAGGAAAGAAAGCGTGGAACTTAAATAACTCACTCAAAACGCTTTTTAAAAGATTACGTGATACGATTAGGTCAAATAAGCCCTTCTCGAATAAATATTCAGCCGATTGCGAACCCTCGGGTACTGTTTTATTCAATGTTTGTTCAATTACCCTTTTACCCGCAAATGCAATGTAGGCGTCGGGTTCAGCAATAATGATATCACCCAACATACCAAAACTAGCTGTCACTCCACCAGTAGTAGGAGATGTAAGGATTGATACATAAAACAACTTTTTATTTGATTGATAATCATATAAAGCAGACGATATTTTAGCCATTTGCATCAAGCTCAAACTTCCCTCTTGCATGCGCGCCCCCCCGGAAGCACACACTATAACAAGAGGCAGAAATTGATTGGTAGCATACTCAATCAAACGGGTGATTTTTTCCCCAACTACGGATCCCATACTACCCCCCATAAATTGAAAATCCATAACCCCAACTGCTACGGGAATGCCATTTATGTAGCCTATGCCTGTTTGAATAGCCTCAGTTAATCCTGTATTTCTTTGATAAGAATCAATACGATCCTTATAAGGTTCCTCCTCCGAATGAAATTCAATGGGATCCAGAGAGACCATGTCTTCATCCATAGGATCCCAGGTACCGGGATCGATCGAAAATTCAATTCTATCTGAACTACTCATTTTCAAATGATATCCACAATGTTCACAAATATTCATTTTTGATTTCAAAAATTTCTTATAATTTAATCCATAACAACTTTCGCATTGAACCCACAAATGCCTATATTTTTGAGTTACATCGAGATCATTAGAACTTTCTCCTATAGTTAAATCACTACCCTTTGTGCAGATTTGTATACCTAAACCCTCTTTTTCACTATTATTTCTACTTTCACCGCAAATGGCTCTATAAATGTAACTCTCACTTACTGTCGAAGTGTGGATACAGATTTGAGACTGAAGATAACTGCCAATGCAATTATAAATATGATTATTCCAACTATATTGAGTATCAGACATGTAACTAGAATTCTGACAACTATAAAAAGAACTATAAAGTTCACTCAGAAAAGAATGATTGTTGTCAATTTCAAAAATTTGATTTTCAATATCAAAATATATTGAATAATTGTCTCCATTTCTATCATTGACTAAAAGGGTGTCATCGGAGATGAAATTCCGAATATCTTTTTCGCCTAATAAAAAATCAACATTACTATAAGGAGAATCATCACGACCTCCCCAACTCTGAATATTTTTCGATGTATCTTTTCGATGCGAATCTTCACTTTTACTGGTATTTTCACTAGGACCCGGATTGTTCATTGATTTATTTAGCCCACACCTGCGTCCTAACTCTTTCTTACACAAGATCGAATTAAACCACCATCTTCCCATAAAGTTTTCTTTTCCCTTATTTATTTGCATAAAAATAGAATAGCTGAATAGTCATTGGATTTAAAATGATTTATTTGATTGGAATATCTTATTTACTATGCGAATAAGCATAGAAAGCCGTGGGATTATTTATTGGCTAATAAGAAAAGGTTAAGAGTTTTAAGTATTGAAAAAAATTCTCTTTTGTTTTGGGGAAATTTGGGGGAATACTTCACTATACACTATATATGAATAGAATCAAACCCCTGCTCATCAGAAAAAAAAGAGCACTTTCCCCTATGTCGTGTCAAATTCGCATCGAAAAAAAGAAATAGAAATATTTGTTTCTCCTATAACCTATAAATGAATCATTCTTTTTTCGTAAAATCTCGTCTCCGAACTAACTCAAAATAAGGAATAATTGATGGTTATATTCCACCAATACGAAAAGGAAA